ATTGTCTCTTCAACACAGCTGCATCCCTTTTTGGAAGACGGTTGAATCCCTCTGTCTTTTGTTCAGTTCTCAAGTCCCTAAACTTATGAAGTCTTTTTTCTGTAGTGGACCAATTTGTTAACATGCCGCCGAGCCACTTTTTATTAACATAATGACACCGAGCCCTTATTGCAGCCCGCGACACTAAATCAGCTGCTTTATTTTTTGTCCCAACAATTAAGAATTGTTTTCCCCTACTTGCTGCATCAAAAACTAAATCACAAGCTTCTGATAAAAAACGAGCAGTTCTAGTCAAATTTATAATATGAATACCTTTACGCTTTGCAGAAATATAAGGTGCCATTCTAGGATTCCATTTCCTAGTACCATGTCCAAAATGAACTCCTGCTCTCATCATCTCTTCCAAATTGATGTTCCAATATCTTTTTGTCATTTCTTTTCACGGGGGGGGGGTACCCCAAACTAAAATAAAAATTTGTTCCGATGGAACCTTCTCTTATACCGGGGATGGCCATTTAGACATGAGCCGAGCCATTATTTTGGATTCATTATTATCGTTATTATTGTTAACAAATTACCAAAGTAAATGACTACAGCAACCAACAAAAAATGAAATCAAAAAAAGGAATCTAGGAATTATGAAATCCTAGAAAAGTTTGAAATAGAAGAGTCACAAAATTTCCTGTGGTAGAATAAAATATCTCTCATATCTCCCTGGAATAAAGATAAAATCTTTTTTTTTTTTTCCAAAAGAATATTGGTATGTTGCCGTGAACTATGCACCAATCCTTTGTTGAATCCGGTCCCGGCGGGGATAACCCCTCCTAGAACAACATTTTCTTTCAGGCCTTTCAACCAATCGATACGACCCCGAAGAGCAGCTTTTGCTAAAACTCGAGCAGTTTCTTGAAAACTTGCTTCGGATATAAAACTTTGAGTATTCAAAGATGCTCGAGTTATTCCTAATAAAATGGCTCGATAACAGATTGCTTCTTCTAAAGCACGCCCCGTTCGTTCTGCTCGTAACAATCCAATAAGTTCTCCAGGTAAAAAAACATTAGACATTCCTTCTTCTGAAACCAAAACTTTTGATGTTATTTGACGTACAATAATTTCGATATGCCGATTATGAATCTGCACCCCTTGGGATCGATAAACCTTTTGAATCTTATTAACCAAAGAAATACGACTTTGCCCTATAGTTAGCTCAGCACCAATCAAGAATCCCCAAGGAATTCCAAGAATTCTTGTTATACATTTGTTCCAACCCTTAATTCGCTTTTCTAAGTTCAGCGATATTGAATCAATCGAGCGGACTTCTAACACTTGTTCTACTTTTGGAAGACCTTGTGTTATATCACCGGATCTCGATTTTTCATATATAAATGTAACTAATGTATCCCCTTCGTAAAGAATTTCTCTGTAATGCCCATGAACTTTTGCTCCCGGAGTAGCCAAATAGGGCTTAGCAGATCTTATTACTATAGAATCCCTTTGAACAATTAAAACTTGACCCGATTTTAGGTGTGGTTCTTTTTTGGCTATACATACATTTTCACAAAAAAATTGTCCAATACTCATTATTGTGGACGTTTCCTCACAATAATTATGATGATAATTTTGATAAAGAAAATACCAATTTAATTTGAATGGATTCAAAACAACGTTACTGTATGGATCTAGATTAAAAATTCTTCCATTTTCATCGATTAAATAAGAGTTAATTACTTGAAAAATGGATTTTAAGTTATCAAGTTGCAAATATTTAATTACAGAGATCTGATTATAAGTTAGTAAAGGCAAAAATGAATAAAAATTCGAAATTTGAATGGCTGTTCCTAAGGGGCCCGACCTATTTTTAATTGTAATTAGAGGATTTTTTTTTTTTGATTGGTTTATCACATTGTGATATTTTAGATGATTAAATGGACCGATTCTAAAACAATTAGAGGATGATAAAATTAACAAAGATTGGGAGTCCTTATTTCTGAACATACGAATAGTTCCGTGATTTTGTCTAAGTGATTGTTGAAGAATGTCAGCCTTAGGAGAAATAGAATAAAACGGATTCATGTGATCTGCAAAGATCAATCCCGAATCTGGCGGATTTTTCCTTTTTCTTATATACGAAATCTGGGATTTCACTAAGCCAATTCTTATAAAATCTCGAATCAAACCCTTTGTACTTACTTCAACAAAGAAAGCACGGACCTCCTCGAGTGAAGAATTTTTATAGTCTTGGTCCCAATTCAAGACTAAACAAGTTCGAACCAATTGAATACTTGTATCAAAAATTCCGCGAGTAGGTTTACCATTTCCATAAAGGATATAGTTGAAAACTCGAAGTTGAATATTATCCCTTTCCCGAAAGCTATCTTGTGGGAAGAGTGTTGCCAAATTTATACTGTCCGCTATCTCATAGGTGGCTACGGGCCGCACCAAAACAAAAAACTTTTTCTTGGTTGGTGTGATCCGTTGGACATAAATCCAATTTTTCAATTTTTTGAATTCTTTAGAGTTTGCTTTTCCCTTTCCTGGCGGTATCAAGATGCCACTATGTCGGGATATCTTATCTGTCTTGTCTGGAAAATGGATATCCCCCGAAAATATTTTGAGTTCAATCTTTTTTTTTTTTCTCTCCACTCGGATCAACCCGCCGACTCGGCTTCTTATATTTAAAGTGATTTGTGTATCGACTCCAATGATACTATAGTTCTGTACCATTATGGTAGAGGATTCGGGTAAAATATGCACTTCCTCAGGAATGAAAAAAAAGCGATCTACTTTCATTTCGTATTTTGTCTTCAATTTTTGGACTCCTCGATACTCAATCATATCCTCTTTTTGGATGATTGAGTCCGCCTTTAGAGTCCCATATTTCAGAATTCCGGAACTATTTCTTCTGTATCTAGGATCATCAAAAAAAGCAAAAATACTATTTCTACGGAAAATACCATTTATGGGTATTTCAATCGAGATACCTGAATGCGGTATGAATTCCTTCTCTTGGTCTTGAATCGATTCGACTGGAATGAGAAATCTATTTCTTCGCCTTTTCGCTAATAAATCCGAGTTCTCATGAAAAATAGCAGAATATATTAAATTATAATGACTAGTACCTACGATTCCATTCAATTTTGAATAATCGGGAATCCCATATTTTTTTTTATCAAAAAAATCCGAACTTAAAAATTTTTGGCTCATTTGATCATTATTCATTGAGAGGCTAGAAATAGATTTTCTTTCGACGGAACGAAAGGGTATGTTCATTTGATCTTGATCTTTGTGGATCGAAAAACGAATTAGACTAGATCCACATGAACCTCCTGATAATATCCATAAATGACTTGTTTTTGGTAAGAGGTGTACATTACTATATGTAAATTCGGGTGCATGGGATACATCAGTACTCCAGTGCATTTCGCCCTCTGAGTCAGAATAAATATATTTTCTCACCCTCTCTTTAAAATGAAAAGTGTATGTTCCCTCGCGAATCTCAGCAATCACTTGTTCTGATTCCACATATTGATCATTTTGAACTAAAAGAAAACTTTTTGGTGGAATAGTCACGCTATGTATAATATCTTCGCTCTCAATAATTACAGACAAGTCGATATAACATAGAAAGGCAGGATGCCCGTGACGTGTACGCGTAGGATGAACCAAATCCTCATTGAATTTGATTTTTCCATTATAAGGGGCGCGTACATGTTCGGCAGTACCTCCTGTAAATACTCCGCCGGTATGAAAAGTTCTTAATGTTAGTTGAGTCCCTGGTTCGCCAATAGATTGACCCGCAATAATACCTACAGCTTCCCCCAATTCAACTAGGTCACCATGAGTGGGACTCCGACCATAACATAATCGACAGATCCAAGATGTACTCCGACAAGTAAAAGGAGTTCGAATAGATATTGATTGTGTTCCAAAAGTTATGAATCGATTGACAAGTCCAATCCCAAGATCTTGATTTCGAAAGGCGACACATCGGGAACCTATATATATATCGTCTGCTAAGACACGCCCAATTAATGTTTGGATAAAAATTCTTTCTGACATCATCCGATTTTTATTTCGAGGACTCACAGAAATCCCTCGGATAGTGCCACAATCTGTTCTACGTACAACAATATGTTGAACTACTTCAACAAGTCGACGCGTAAGATATCCAGCATCTGATGTGCGTACCGCAGTATCTACAACTCCTTTACGGGCTCCATAGCAAGAAATAATATATTCTGTTAACGACAGTCCTTCGCGTAAATTACTTTGAATAGGTAAATCAATCATTTGTCCTTGGGGATCTGACATTAATCCTCTCATACCTACTAATTGATGTACTTGAGATGCATTTCCCCTAGCTCCCGAAAAAGACATCATATGGACTGGATTGAAAGGGTCCGTCATCCGAAAATTAGGATTCATTTCTTGTCGCAAATATTCACTTGTAGCATACCATATCTCAATAGATTGGCGTAATTTTTCTACCGCATGGACATTCCCATAATGATGGTGTTTTTCCAAAATCAAACTTTGTTGTTCAGCATCTTGGACAAGCCAGCCCTTAGAAGGTATCGTTAAAAGATCATCAATTCCTAATGAAATGGATGTAGCAGTGGCTTGCTGGAAACCCAGAGTCTTTACTTGATCTAGGATGTGTGATGTATATGCCATCCCGAAGTGATCTATTAATCGGCTAATAAGTCGTTTAATAGCAGTTCCATCTATCACTTTATTGTGAAATACCAGATTAGCCCGTTCCGCCATAAGTACCTCCATATTCTGCTGAATGGGATTCAACAATGAGTTTGAGTCAATGATTGCAAAACTTCCTTTTCTCGATCTTGATTTGCGTAGAATTTTAGGTCAGGAACTGTGGTCCGAGTTGAATTGGAGAGGTCCGAATTCACACGGGTGTCCTAGAATTATTTTTTTTATACCATATTATTATTATTAGGTATCATATATCATATGAACAGGCTTGAGAAAAACCTTGTATA